CCGTATATGAGAATTTGATCTCGTACGGCTCAAGCAGAAACACCCAAATAGTGATTGCAACGGATATGGAATAGAAAGTTTGATTCTTCTTAGCCACTTCATTTGAATCTGAAGATATGAAGCGAAAAACCAAAATCCGTAATCTCTTCTTTGTGATGATAATGCCAAACGAAATATCAAGTTGGCTCGTCTGTCTTTATGTTGATCATTACAGGCCTCTTGAATCTTCTCCTCGCCTATTATTTTCTTTTTGATTTGTTGTTTGTGTGTAATGAGTATAATATATGTTTTGTTTACTATTGATAGGAATTTTCTTGTTGAGACCCTATGAATCAATTGAAACCTCAGATTCATACTATAACCACGATGATTCAATAAAGCCTCCGAGCTAAACCCAAGGGTTCTCTGAGCAAGAACCATTTGATCATCACTTATGAAATATTCATTAAATAAGTGGGTGGAAAGAATGACTAAAAATTCATAGAAACATTTGTCCTTTGGACAAAATAAGAAGAATTCCGAAGGAAAGGGAAGAAAAGAAAAACCGTTCGATTTATGAAGTACCTCTTTGTTTGAAAATTTTTTGGAGTCCGGTCGCGAGGTCTGAATAATAGGTATGAATCATAGTTCAAATATTTCTTTCTTGAGCTATTCCACGTATTCCGTGCTCCAGATACTAGTATGAATATCCGACGTAGAATCATCTCGATAGAGATGACAGACCTATTTTCTGTACTATCAACAGGATCAATTATAACAAGTCACACACTCATATTCCGGAAATACCGAAACGACGGAATTCCACGGTCGAACTGCCAGAATGATCTAGAAATCCTAGTCCTAATCTTTTTTGATTCAAAAGCTAGGACTTCATTGTTCTTATGGACCTAACTAACTCGTGGAAATTCCATCCAGTAAAACCGAAGAATTATAAATTTCCAAAATAATAGATAGGAATATGGCAAATAGAGCCATTGCGACCCCCATAAAGGGGGTCGTTCCCCACCCAGGAGCCACTTTACCATATTCCGAATTCAACGGTTTCAATAAATCCCCTGTAATAGTTCGTCTTGGACCAGATCTAGAACTACCCTCAACGGTTTGTGTAGCCATAAATTCTATTGCATTGATTGAGGTCTGTTGACTTTGTACACTTTTCGTTTTAAATAAATAATCGTATCATAGCGTAGATCCATCGTGGTATTGAAATTATCTAATAATGGAAACAGCAACCCTAGTCGCCATCTTCATATCTGGTTCACTTGTAAGCTTTACCGGGTACGCCCTATATACCGCTTTTGGGCAACCCTCTCAACAACTAAGAGATCCATTCGAGGAACACGGGGACTAGTTAAAACAATGAACCTCCCATATTGGGGGGGGGGGCTCATTACTTCAATCGAGATAATGAAAAATCATTTCGTCTTTTTAGTTGGAACCTTAGGCGGTTCTCGAAAAAAAATAGCGAAAAAAAGGATTCCTAAAGTCGAGACTAACAGGAATGTATAAACCAATGCTTCCATAGATTTGATCCCGGTTTACAATTATAGCTTCCGCACCTATTCATTTCGTTTGGGATCATTTTCCGAAGAAAGAAAAGGCAAGAGTCAAAAAAGGGCAATGATGAAAATCAAGATTTCTCCAATACTGTATATCAAATAAATAAAATCCAATAAGGGCAAAAGAAAGATAGCGGAGCAATGTTGTATCAGATTACTTGTCTCCTTGTAGTTGGATCTCCAAGTTTTTGGAATGCCCCAAATTCCACTTGAGCATCCAAATCCGGATCAATACCAGCAAAAACATCTCTGAACAAAGTTCTAGCGCCATGCCAAATGTGTCCGAAAAAGAAGAGCAAAGCAAACGTCGCATGTCCAAAAGTGAACCAACCCCTTGGACTGCTACGAAAAACACCATCGGATTTCAAAGTAGCACGGTCTAATTCAAAAATTTCACCCAATTGAGCACGTCTAGCATATTTTTTCACAGTAGCAGCATCGCTATAACTGACTCCATTGAGTTCGCCACCATAGAACTCAACAGTTACACCTACCTGTTCGACACTATACTTCGACTCTGCCCTTCTAAAAGGCACATCGGCTCTTACAATTCCATCTCCGTCTACCAAAACTACTGGAAATGTTTCAAAAAAAGTAGGCATACGACGTACAAAAAGCTCGTGTCCTTCTTTATCTCTAAAGATGGGGTGTCCTAACCATCCAACGGCTATTCCATCTCCGTTGTCCATTGAGCCCGCTCTGAATAATCCCCCTTTCGCCGGATTATTACCAATGTAATCATAAAAGGCTAATTTTTCGGGAATTTTAGACCAAGCTTCCGACAAACTCAGATTTTCGGCTAGCCCGGCGCTAACCCTTCGATATATTTCTTGCTGGAAGTATCCCTGATCCCACTGATAACGAGTGGGACCAAATAATTCAATGGGGGTAGTTGCTGAACCATACCACATAGTTCCAGCAACAACGAAAGCTGCAAAAAAGACAGCGGCGATACTGCTGGAAAGTACAGTTTCAATATTGCCCATACGTAATCCTTTGTATAGACGTTGGGGAGGGCGGACACTAAGATGGAATAGGCCCGCTAATATGCCCAATGTCCCCGCTGCAATATGATGAGAGGCTATTCCTCCCGGAACAAAAGGATCAAAACCTTCCGCGCCCCACGCTGGATTTACGAATTGTACTTTTCCGGTTAGGCCATAAGGATCGGACACCCATATTCCAGGGCCATACAAGCCTGTTACATGAAAAGCGCCAAACCCAAAGCAAGCCACCCCCGAGAGAAATAAATGAATTCCAAAGATCTTAGGCAAATCCAAAGAGGGTTTTCCTGTACGTTCATCACAAAATATTTCTAGGTCCCAATACACCCAATGCCAGATAGCTGCTAAGAAGCACAAGCCGGAAAACACAATATGTGCCCCGGCCACACCCTCGTAACTCCAAATACCCGGATTCGTTATCGTTCCTCCTGTAATACTCCAACCACCCCATGAATTGTTTATTCCTAAACGAGTCATGAAGGGGATAACGAACATGCCTTGTCTCCACATTGGATCAAGAACGGGGTCAGAGGGATCAAAAACAGCTAATTCGTATAGAGCCATCGAACCGGCCCAACCAGAAACTAGAGCTGTATGCATTATATGGACAGAAAGCAACCGACCGGGATCGTTCAATACGACGGTATGAACACGATACCAAGGCAAACCCATGGAAATACCCCCTTTTTTAAAGAAAAAATAGACACTATGTAGCTTTATTGCATTGGAAAAGACTATGCTATGGACCTCGCCCTTTTAGTGGATTATCCCGAAGCAAGGGTGAATATTTATTCTGTTATGTTGGTAATAATTGAACAATTCTGTTCGTAGGAACAAAGAAAAGCAGACCTATTCTATACCCAATAAGTATCCATACGCAATGCAATGGGGGTTGGTCTCGTTTTTTATGAGTGAATGCATAGATACTTGTTCATCATTCAAACGATCCGTTCGTCAGAATTTTTCTTTATTCATTCCCTCTTCCCCCGTGAACCTTACAATCTATGGCTAAAATCCGATAAAAGGTAACAATATTATGAAGACAATAAGCGCGTTTTACGTTTCCACATCAAAGCGATTTCTGGTACTTAATCTCTCTTTCTTTAATTTGATGCCCGTTGGTGTTCCAAAAATACCCTTTCGTCTTCCTGGAGACGAAGAAGCAAGTTGGCTCGACCTATAGTGCGACTTGTCAGACATATTAGGTCATATGGGATTTCCCCGTCCTCTCCCCCGATCGAGATATCCTCCGTTTCGCCCAAGAAAGATTGATTGAATCATCAATAATTCGTAGCGTGAAGTGCAATTAGGTCAATTTGCTAGGGGGTATCTTTTATAAGAATTTATGGTTGGCCTGGACCAATAAAATGAAGTATACAGGCTCCGTTTCGAAAAAACCAAACGGGTAATCTATGTATGATTACCCCCGTATCATAAATGATTTCCTTAATGCCACACGAGCGATCTCATACTGCCAGACAATGGAGTAATACGATGAATACATCAAATATTGGGCGGAAGGCATAAAATAAAACGAATTGAAAAGAAAAAAGGAAAAGTGGTACTAAGATTCTTTGTCCTATATGTGCAAATAGAATTCGGGCGGATCTTTACCCGGAGTAGAGCATAAACCTAAAAATCAAAAAGTAGAAGAGGCCTATTCAGGAACAAGAAAATGACATTGTGATTTGGATCTCGATGAAACAATACATCAATGAGAGGTTAGTTCGATAAGCTCAACGAATTCTGGGGAAGTAAGCCAAAACTCATGTTTCTTGAAAAATAGAAGAAAAAGGCCCCTTAGTTAGGAAAAAATCTGCTACAAAAAAAGAAAAAGGGCTAGAATCGACACGTTGATTCTTTTTTTTTCAAAATTTGGATTTTTTGAACCGTATGTATTCAAAGGTGCGCGTACGGTTCCTAAAGGATGCAATTTTGTCCTAATCAACCGACTTTATTGGGAAAGATTACTTTTTTTAGGAGACGAGGTTGATGATGAGCTCGCGAATCTGATTGCCGGTCTCATGATATTTCTCGGCATAGCGGATCCAACCTGGGATATTTTTTTGTTTATAAACTCTCCCGGCGGATTCATAATCCCAGGAGTGCTTGTTTTTGACACTATGCAATGGGTGAACCCTATTGTGCATACAATAGGCATGGGAATGGCTGCTTCAATAGGGGCTCTCATCCTGGTCGGAGGAGAAATTACCCAACGTGTAGCACTCCCTTACGCTTGGCGCCAATGAATTTTTGATTTTCGAGAAGGAGAAAATTATGCCTTCGCTATATGGAATTTGAATAAATAAATAAAAAGAATAAGTAATAATAGCATGGCACTTCGATTTAGATATTAGTAAACTTTTTCAACACGAGGTTATGAATTGAGATAGTAGTATGGAACAGACAAAAGGTATTTCTTATTTAATCTTATGCATCGGGGGTCCGTTTCAGCGTCACAAACCTTACCTTTTTTCAACATTAGAAAGAAGTCTTTTCCCGATATTTATGTTATGAAAGGATATGAAAATGAAAAAAAAAAAAAGATCATTTTTTCCTGGGTCAGAAAGAAACTTTGGGATTGTTGAGTCTCAGACGAGATAAACATAGAAAGCAACGGAACTATCATAGTATTTTTTGAACTCCTACAAATACAAAAGAAAAGGAAGGATGGTAAATGTCATTCAACGGTCTGGCTGGGTCTGATGGGTTTTATTTGTCTCTTTCTTCGATGGAAAAAGAAATTCCATTGTAAAGCCGTATGCACTGCACAAAAGATGCCTGTACGGTTGTTCAATTCGATCTTTTTCTTTTTATTATTCTTTATTCCTTTCACTTTGCCCGATGATGCGAAGGTCGAGATAGAGGAAGCGTTTATTATGTTATATCATCAGGGTTATGATACACCAGCCTCTCTGTGCTTATTTGGAGGAAGAAGACGAAGACGACGATGACGACGATTTTGGCTACGACATTATCCTGGAAATGGTAGAATTTCTGGAAATGTATAACGACATCATAAGAATTTTTGCAGAAAGAACGGGCGCTCCTATATGGGCTGTAATATTCGACATGGAAAGGGATGTTTTTATGTCCGCAGAAGAAGCACAAGATCATGGCATTGTTGATCTTATAGGAATAGAGATAGAGTGTCTATTCCGGCGCGCACTTTCAGCATAATTTTCTCTTCTAAGAAATGTAAAGAAATCGACAGAATAGAGAAACAATTATAACGTAACGTTTGTTACAAAAAAAAGAGTTGACAGATATAAAGAATTTACGTATATAAGTATATAACGTAATAAAAGCTCTTATATTTTTTTTATTTCCTAGGGAGGAAAACACTATGAAATTATTGTTTCAGTTTGTGACTCTCATAGTCATAGGGTACCTTATTAACGGTAGAGGCCCTACCCTATAATAGGTAGGATCGGTGGAATAATAGGAATGATAATTCGAATTATCATTCCTATTATATTCTTAGGGTTGGATTAATAATTGTAACCATAATTCGATCAATATTCAGATTCATAAATCCGAGGAATCATGATTTGATCTCCTCATCTCGGTAAAATAAATCTGAAATGGAACTTCTTCTTTTTTATTCATACTTTTTCTTTCCTAATTCATAATCATCCGGTTAGGATCGATCTAAACCGGCCCATTCTTTATAGGATTCAACATGCCAACTATTAGACAGCTTATTAGAAATACAAGACAGCCAATCAGAAATATCACGAAAGCCCCAGCGCTTCGAGGATGTCCTCAGCGCCGAGGAACATGTACTAGGGTGTATGTGCGACTCGTTCAGATCACGAGCTAGAACAAACGAGGGGATTTTTCCAGTATCAATGCAGTAACTAGTACCAATGAATTGGATAGAATATGAGAACTTCAGTCACTATCGAAAAAGAAAGATCTATCATATACCCCTATTGTGTATGGAATTTATGGTTTCCATTGGTGCAAATCCAATCACCTCGATTTGAGATGAAAAGCAACTCTCCATTGGTAGCGAATGGTTATCCATTAAGCGGGGAAAATGGTATTTCAAAAGCAGAAAGATTATGCTCATACTCTTGCAAGAACGGACTAAAAGGGTCAGCTACCTAGCCAACCCTCTTAATTAAATGCCGTCACTGTATGGATAGATCTCATTGTGAAATGACCTATTATTAGATAATTCGTGGGTAGAGCCAAAGAGTGTGAACTGTACAAGTTACAAATAACATTGATTAAAAGAAGGAAGAGGCTCCGGCGTATAGAGAGGACCTCACCGTTTAAGAAGTAACCATAGAAACGATGGAAGCCAATATTTATTTATTCATTTCCGTTTAATGCCCATTTCTTATTTATTTTCTACCAAATATCGGTACAATTTCTTATTTTGAGGTAAAATAAACACCCATAAGAAATAAAAAATCGTGGTTGGGAAGGTCATCGTAGCAAAAGCCATTGGAATTTTTATTTTATACATCGGAAGAATCCGTTTTGTTTTTAGTAAAACAAGAGAGGAGAAAAGAATGACTGAAAGAAATGAAATCAATTAGTTATTCGTCAAATAGTTATTCGTCAAAGTTTCATTTGATTCAATGGCCAGAGTTACGCGGGGATATATAGCCCGCAGACGTCGAAAAAAAACTCGTTCACTTGGATCAACCTTTCGCGGGGCTCATTTAAGACTTACCCGAACTACTACTCAACAGAAAATGAGAGCTTTGATTTCTACTCATCGGGATAGAGGCAGGAGAAAGAGAGATTTTCGACGTTTGTGGATCACTCGGATAAATGCAGTAACCCGCGAGAATGGCGCATCTCATAGTTATAGGCGATTAATACACGATCTGTACAAGGGGCAGGTGCTTCTTAATCGTAAAATACTTGCACAAATGGCTATATCAAATACGAATTGTTTTTACGTGATTTCCAATGAGATCGTCAAATAGGAAGATTGGAACGAATTCGCCGGAATGATTTAAACGGAGTTTCCCGGAGAATGACCCCGGGAAGGTAGAGCAAAAATGAATATATATATGACGAGAAATGAAATTCAGAAATGAAGTAGTAGGAACGAACGAACACGTTTCAAAAAAAAAAAGAAAAATTCAAAAAAAAAAAAGAAAAATTCTTCTTCATCTCATTCTTTTTTATTCTATGTACACCGCAACAATTAAATCCCTTCATCCTTTCGAATAAAATATCAATCTGATTTTAACCTCCAATGAAAATTCTTTTGATACGGTTGAGGAGTAAGCCTATTTCTTTTCGCCCCTAGAACCATATGGATCCTCGTTATTTTCTTTAATTTCACCCTTCGGGACATATTGCTTTTCTTCCTTCGGAGCATTTTTTTTTTCTCCCTTCGGGACATATTGCTTTCCTCTTCCGCGGACATGTTGCTTTTCTTCCTTCGGGACATATTGCTTTTCTTCCTTCGGGACATATTGCTTTTCTTCCTTCGGAACATATTGCTTTTCTTCCTTCGGAACATATTGCTTTCCTCTTCCGCGGACATATTGCTTTTCTTCCTTCGGAACATATTGCTTTTCTTCCTTCGGAACATATTGCTTTTCTTCCTTCGGGACATATTGCTTTTCTTCCTTCGGGACATATTGCTTTTCTTCCTTCGGGACATATTGCTTTCCTCTTCCGCGGACATATTGCTTTTCTTTCCCAGAGCCGTCTCCCTTCGGGTTCGGGACAAATTTCTTTTCTCCCTTCGGAACGTATTGCTTTTCTCCCTTCGGGGCATATTTCTTTCCTCTTCTGCGGACATATTTCTTTCTGATTTTCGACTTGAATTTCGCAAGTAGTTTCTCATTAGTAAGAAAAGGTAATGAAGATAAAATACGAGCTTGTTTTATAGCAAGAGCCATTGCTCGTTGTTGTTTCAAGGTCAATTTAGTCGCTCGTCGAGATAATATTTTTCCCCGGTCACTAATAAATTGACCAATTGAACTCATGTTTCTATAATCAAATAGATCCCCCGGTCTAGTTGGGGGCAAACGCCTACGAAAATCCCGCTGGGGTTTATGAAAACCCCGTTGGGATTTATGAAAACCCCGTTGGGATTTATGAAAACCCCGTTGGGATTTATGAAAACCCCGTTGAGATTTATGAAAGAATCGCTTGGTTTTATCCATGGTTAATTCCTTATTTCTAAACTCCTCTTTATTCGTGCATTTCGGATCCGACCGAAATAGGACTTAATTTGTTTATTTATAGAATAGAATTTATTCTGATTCCGTGGAATAGAAGGGCGGTACACGCGTTCCGCTCCCTCCGTTCAATCTAGTTCTTTATCTCCCCATGAATCGTATGCTTGTAACAATAAGGACAGAATTTTCTCAATTCCAATCGACTAGGTGTATTGTGTCGATTCTTTTGAGTAATATATCTGGAAGTGCCCCGCGATTCTTTCTTGAAATTCTTTTGGGCGCAATTGGTACATTGCAAAATAACTACCCCTCTGACATCTTTACCCTTGGCCATGAACCTCCTTTGGACTTACGCAATTCCTCTATTTTCGATCCGAACCGAAGAAGAAAGGAACGAGAAAAAAATCGAAGATAAGTTGCTAACCCGAAATCCGCTTATGAAAGATTTCGTTGCAATCAATTCAATTAAAGTCTTAAAATAAATAATAAGTAATACAACGATTTCCAACTATTAATTATTCTTAATCCCAGTATTTCATTTACTATCTTGTAGGATCTCGAAGAGTCTACCCTCAACCTACACTTCTATTTATTTCTATTTCTGTTTTACCTCTATTAATTCTATCCTGAACACGAGTTTCGCTGAAGTTCAATCCACTTTTTTATTCTTTCTCTTTCCTTCCTATCCTAAACAACCGAAAATAGAAGGGGTTGGTGACAGAAAATTTATTCTACCTCGAATCTTCTTCATTCACCCACTCCCACGTCAGTAACTAAAAAGAAAAAAGGGGAATACCAACGCATCCGGGAATAAACGATTTATCTCTATCAATAGACCCGCTAAAGAACCAAACCATAAAGCGGTTAGCACAGGTGCCACGGATAGATATGTTTTTATATCTCGCATTGAAAATCCTCCTTCTTTATTGGAATACATATAGGATCAGAAGCATATGTAGTTAAAGATCACTTGTATTTGTACGGGAATTCCTAATACAATATATGTACAACGATCCAGTAGATGAGACCCACCTGTACCTAAAACGGAAAAAGATGACACCCTCTTCCTGAATATTACCAATAAGTATTCATTCTTTTATACGTTTGGCTTCATTATATGTAAATAATTTATTTATTATATTCATAATTCATAATTTATATTCATAATTTATATGAAATGAGACGAAGAAGAAATGACAAGGGAAATTCTATCTAGATAGAGGAAATAACGAGGTGGAAAACAAGACATGGGTTCTATACAATGACACTGTACAAGAAT